CGCCCTTTCCGCACCAATCCTTATTTACTACTACATCTTTTTTGGGGTGTATAGCTCAGTTGGTAGAGCATTGGGCTTTTAACCTAATGGTCGCAGGTTCAAGTCCTGCTATACCCAAACCTACCTTACACTATGGATGCGTAGTAGCGTTCAAAGATCACTCTTTGGCCTTTAGACTCGCTTCAGCGACTTCGCCCCTTAAGTGACAAGGGGGGTGAGGTAAGGAGTAGTATAAGAGTGGCTCGGTCATCGATGGGCCTTTCCTTATTCATTTTAGAGGGCGGGGCCGCGGACCAACAATCCAGCAAAAGGGCTTCAAAGCTCCTTTATCAAACCTTCCCCTTTTTCTAATAATAAGGTAAGCATCAAAGCCCAGCAAACCCAACCTATACAAAGAGCTCTTTTCAGCCCCTACTCCTAACAAGTGAAAGTTGCTGGCACCCACCATACCTTGCTTCGGGGCCGATCTCTTGTATCAAAGCAAATAGAAAATGGAAATCCAATTTTGATTTCCATTTTGTTTGTTTGTTTCACCACAAATGGATTCCCACATGGATTGGATAGAGTCTCATGATCTCGACATCCAAGCACGAATCCCTTGAGCGCTCGGCGGCGGATAGCAGCATGGGCAACTGCGGCAAGCAGCCGATTCTTATTGCATTAACCAAGATTGTCTTGCTCGCTCCTGAACTCCGCGGCTTGATCAAACTAAGCCTCCGCTACTCAACTTCGTCGATCCTATCGAATGGCCTGTTCTCCCCGGGCGGAATAGGCAGGTCAATTCCTTCCCTTATCACCGTACTTGAGAGTGAAATACCTCATACGGCTCGGCAGTCAATTCTTTTGGTGTCCCATTTGTTTCTACCATATCTAACGAATGAGATTTCTCATGGATGGATCTATCCCTTTTTTTCGGGTTAACCAAAGGCAGTTGCCAGACTGTTGAGTTTCAAACTGAAATTTGGATTAATAATCCGTTTTTTTTAGTGTAGTCTTTGTTACTGCTTTCACTCTTGTTGTTGTGTTGTTCCATTTCTTGGTTCTCCCATAATAAGAATAAGAATCTTCTACATACAGTCAGATTGCGAAGAAGACGAGGTTGTTGCTGCCGAGGCTGCCGCCTCTTCTTGGGCTTTGAATAGTGTCCTCTCTTCTTTAGAGAGTCTTCCAAACCCCTTAGTTTCAAAGACTGACGGTGTTAACAGTATAGCCCAGAGTTATCTAACGGGGAGCAGCAGTGGTTTTGAATATCATGCCCATCTGGTCTGCTTCTGGAATTGGTGGGGATCTTTTTGCTGCGGCAGCCTGGTAGCGAAAGTCTCATTCGGCTTTTGATGCAGCGCTTCTAGGTCAGCCTGTTTGGGCGCCATGCTCGTGTTATAGCAAAATAGCTGCTGGAATTTTGCTCCCCAAATGTTGACACAGATCCCGGGGCCAATGAAGTGAACCAATCCAGCGCTGGTCCTTCTAAGCTCTTCTGAAAGAGTCTGATGATCAGGGGATTGTCGTCACGGAATTTAGGGCATGCAGAATGACTGTAAGTGCGCCTTGGGGTTGCCCGTGCCATTAGACTTTTGAAAGTTAGGCAGGGTATACCCTTGTGGTAACCTTCCGATGGGAAGAGACAGTTTCAAGAAGTCTGTTGATTGCTGCTTGGTTCCTTTTTCATCTCATCACACTGGGTTTTGAGCTGCAGCAGCTGCTGCCACAAGAGAGGGTCCACCTGATTGGAACCACTTGCAGGTCCCGCCTGATTGAAGGGAGATTGTGGTTGCTGGACCAGAATAGATGCTTGAGAAAGGGGGTAGGTTTTTTGGATGGAGATGTCCTGGTGTCAGCAACGGGAGCAATGAGAGCAAATCTGGTAATGAGGCGGGGGTTTCAGCGAAACGAGACTCTGGTTTCCGTGTATGGTATGTGTGGATTGTAGCGCAGAACAGGGCTTGACTGGAAAAGTAGTGAAATGGCAAAATCGGAAGTCTCACTATAGGCTAGGAGCCATCGATTAGCTCGGCTTGTCCTATGTTTTAGCTTTTCTCAATATCTCGTATCGGCTGTTGTGTAAGGGTTGACCTTAAGAGCTCTGGTCTAGCGGCCGTTAGATGTCCTTTATAGCCACCGTTACGGAATTGGAATTCTTGGATGGTGTAAAGCCAGTCCAGAAGACCAAGATCCGAACCTTTGGACCTTCTTTCTTTTCTTGAAGCAAGGATTTTTGCAAAGGAAGCGACCTTACCTCAATTGGTTGCTTCACTCGAAAGAGAAAACGAAACCTTCAATCCGTTCATTGTCAACCGATGACTTCGCCCGCTTAGAAGTGGATTCGAGCCACTGACACACATGCACAGCTCCGGACTAGGCAAAAGTCTTAGTCATTCTGACCCACTCCTCGGTCTCGTTTCAAACATCTCATATTCGTGTGAGGTTTCATCGATCGAGTCACCTTAACTTAGAAAGTGGAATGAAAGGCTTCTTCGATGGACATCTTTATACAAGATTCTAAGCTCCAGATGCTGCTACCGGGTTTGGAATAGACCACCTATCCGATCTTGATTTCCTTCTCCCTTCCATACGTAATTTATTGATGACTAGCCGCATTGAATCGAATAGGGCTTCCCAGGTTGCATTCAAACCTACGCTATGACCGGTCACTTACTTAAAGTGCACAGCCGATCGCTCCACCACTGAGCAACTGGGACGAGAGGTAGTTGCCTACGACGTTTTCATCACTACTATTTAGCCTAGCATAGGTGACGGGAGGAGTTCAAGAATCCGGGACTTGACATGGATACGAGCTCACGAGGGCACATCTCCTGTTTCAAACAACATTATGTCTGACGAGAACAAACCGCATGATTGGCTCTCTATTCAGCTTCTTGGCTTAGTCAGCTCTTCTTTCAGGCGCTCTATCAGAAAAGGGGAGGCGAGGAATGAGTCCGATCTGTCACATGGGTGATCAACACGCGGGCGGACATTGTTCTTTCTTTCGTCAGTTCAGTCAGATTGGATCTTACGCAGAATGGATAGATATAGTCTGGTTTCGCCAGGCGCTCCTGTCCCTTTCCCGAGAGGATGGCTCCTCCTTTGGGCTAACTCAATGACCCAACCCACTTATCGTTCCTACCCGACCTTACTTCTGAAGGCGAAGAACTCATTCTCGATAAGATAAATTCGTGATCCGAGCATTAATCTAGAGTAAAGCACACAAGCAACTAAGACACAAGGAACTGGAACAAGGTTTACTCAACTCATCTCGACACGCATCTTGACTCAACTAGACTCGTGACAACCTATATACAAAATTTTGAGGTTCTTTAATGACAAGAATTTATCTGATTCATTGAACGCTATCTCTTCGCCTGTGGTGCCACTTGTCGTTCAGGAAGTCAATTACCTTTTCTTTTTGATCGGGGAAGAGAGTTTTAGCTTCCTTTCCTTTTTTTTTTGCCCCGAATGACTGCTTTAAAGTCAATTGTGATAGAGCTCTTTGAAAGGAGGTTAAGGCATCTGGATTAGGTGTAGGACTAAGGGACTGAATGGGCACCATCTTTTCAGCTATGTCAAAGAGTCATTTCCACGCCACTGATGCTGGAGTTGTCGAAGCCTGGGCTGTCTACTATGGAATGAAGCTAGCATTGGAAGCTCTATTTTACCGAATAGATGTGGAGACAGTGCAATGTGGAAGCCGTGCTCCAACAAGACCCGAGCCTAGCATTGGACACATTGTGGATGATATTAAAGCTCTAATTTCTTCTTTTTAAGTTTCTAATTGAATGCGGATACTCATAAGAATGGTAAGAGGGTGGCACATCAATTAGCTAAACTATCCATTTCATCATCAGGGATGAGGAAAATATGGTTATAGGAGGTTCCTGAATCTAATTCATTCCTCTAATAAACTAAGGAGTCCTTCTGTGTAAAGTTAGCTAGTGTGGATTCGCGTAAAGCTGTCAAACAACTTACATTCGCGGAAACCCTGCTGGTAATAGCAACATCTAATACAAACAAATCTTACAAATTCCTATGCTTCTAGCCAGAAGGACCACCACCATTGAGACATTGATAGTGGATTAAGTGGCAAACCTATACTATGCCCAAGTGCGGAAATACTTAAGTAATGGTACCCTATTGCTAAACATCCGGCTACCCATATAATAAAGGGAAGAAGCCCATGTCTGGAGCTATGCCACTGTAGAATCATTAATATTCGCGGACACTTTTCAAATTCTCAGACACAACAACCAGAAGCCATATCTTTCGTCGCTTGCTGCCAAAGAACCTATTGACAAGAGCCGGTCAATGCCATTCAATGTCCAGCCAATAACCAATTGAGGAAGCAAGCCGAATACTTATATACGAGAAGGCTGGAAGAAGGGGATCATAGCGGTGAAGGAGGACGACCGGAAGCATGTTTTTACTGGGAAAGCAAGCTGCCAAATCATTCATATTCTCGGAAGCTCTTGTCAAAAGATTTGACCTCCGCTGGGCCTAAAGCCTAAAAATCGGAACCTTAAAGGTCAGGCGCTACTTCCTTGGTGAAGTCCACAAAAGTGGAACAAATCTCTTAAGACATGAGAATTGGAAGGCGTATCCCTTACGTACTTTTTATTAGCTGGTGTGTTGATGATCCATAAGCCCTATTCACTCCTAGATGATACGAGGAATGAATCTCAGCAGGGGCCCATCAGTCCCGATCTTTGAAAAGAGAAGAAAGATATGCAGCTTGCTTGCGGCTTGTTAAAGGGATCTTTCCTTCCTTCTCTACCTGCTTATCAATACCCTCTGCCCCTTGGAAAAGAACCCGAGGGACCTCTTTACTGATAAAAAGAATAGATAGAAAGAATGGGTTGGCTTAATACATGATTTGAACCACTAGCATATACTTTCGAACCATTCGCCTCTACTCTTTGTTTGAAGCTCATTCCCCGATCAGATCATCCCCCTACATCAAAGGGATGCAAGCAAGGAAGCTAGCCTATTAGCTATTATAGCCAAGAAAAGCTGTCCAATCGGTCTAACCAATCCTCTAGTGGAAGAGTAATAGGACGGTAAACAGGAGCAAGAAAGAGGCTGCCATTAGTTAGCTGCAAGGGATGAGCGTTAGAAGCATGCGAAGGGATAGGTCTGGAATAAGTCTTGTATGAGTCCTTTAATCGAGTCCTTCTTCTTTAATAGGCGCTTTCCGGTAGCAGGGTTTTCTTATCTTTTTACTATTACCATTAAGTATTAAATATCTCCGCCTCCCCATTCCTTTATCAAAGTCTAGTACTTATGGCGCAAGTCAGTCTCTTCAAGTGGAAGCAAGAAAAGGGGGCTCGGGTCTGAGGTAGACCTTCCTGTATCATTGGTAGGCAAAGGTGTAAGCGAACATGGCTGTCTTTGTTTGTTAATAAGCAAATGGGTAAGTAGGCGCAAACAGTACGAATCTCTTTCTGTATTCAAGCCTATTCCTAGTCGCTCGGACTCTTGTTGTAGTGTGAGCCTTGAAAATACCCGAAGTTAGGCAAGAAGCAAGGAATGGGCTATCTAACTCACTCAAGGGACGGGAAGGGCCTTACAAATGAGAAATAGAAGAGATAAGCTAAGCAGGCAGGCAGACTAGGCCACTAGCACTTGATGAGCTCAGAGCGATGAAAGAGCATTTTCGGGAGAAGGCTAACAAGGGCAATTGAGACCAGGAAAGACGGTATTTTACTGCATTTGAAGGTCACTAGTTACATTGACATGATGGGGCCTGGACTTGTTGCTGAAAAGAAAGGAGCGTTGAGACGATCAACCTATGGAGATATAGCTTCTTACTCAACCTAAAGGGATATTTCAATCGAGACACAATGCTCCATTTTGATGGGCGTAGACCTGGCAGGCTTGTGAGTAGAACTAACTTAAGCAGGAAAAGATCTTTACAGAGGGGACCGGTGAGGGAGTGGGAAGAAAAGAGAGGGAATGGTATAGCACTATAGGTAATATGGAAACATATAGGAAGACGGAAGCATATGGGAATGCCATAACAGAGATCAACTAGAGCTTATGCTAAGAATGACTTTCCCAACACTATCAGTCCTACTCATGTTTGTGAAAAAGAGGAAAATCGCTAATTACAGGCCCACCTATGACAAGATCAATTAAACTGGCCTCTGGCTTAAGAAGCATATAAACGACATACTAAGCAGAAGCGCGTAGACTCAAAAAAAGGGAGAGGGGCAGAGAGCCGGCTAAGCCATATTTACCGAGTAGAATGAATGTATGTGGATTGGACGGCAGATCAGGGCAAGTTAAAGAGCATGTGAAAGCTGAACTAGTACAAAGACCATAAGAGGGCTTGAAAACGCGAGATAGGCTCAAAAATCGGCAATTGAATTGAGAAGGTTTTCCGCAGTTGACCGGGAAAGGCTAGCAGAAGAGGGAAGGGCTGTCGTACGGAGGATTTTGATGACAGTGGTATTGGGGGAATCTTTGCGGAGCGGTCCCTCTGCATCAGGCGCTTCGAGAATAATCAGTTTGAAATCTTTTTTTACCTCCTTTGAAGAAAACAGTAGTACAACCCTCGATGAAATCAGTATTTTCGCAGAGGTTGCACGCAGGGGCTAGGAGAGCTATTGGGAGGTTCTTCCTATATGAAGACATAAGCTTTTATGCAGAAAGGAACAATTCATTCATAGTACCAGCCCATGTTTATGCTGTAGCAGTTTTTGGGTGCGGGCTTCAAAGACCCCTCATAGTTTGAGATGCGCACTACCATTAGAGTAGAGGAAAAAGAAGAACCCGAGAAGGAATTTTCCACTATCAGAAACCTCACTTAAGAAGAAGGACACGGGGTGCACAATCATTTGTGATAGATGGACAAACAAAAGGGGCAGGCCCCTCATTCATTTTGTGGGTTACTTGTCCTCGAGGTACGATGTTTGTGAAGGCGGTAGATGCTACATTAGAAGTGAAGGATGCAATTCCATTCTTCTGACTGGCGCAGATGATTGTCTTCTTTTGTGATGGAGGTAGGACAGGCGTAGTGCAGGTTCTCACTGATAAGGTTGCTAACTATTTTTTGATGTTGCTGGAGGAAAGAAATCAAAGCACCGGTCACCGTGTGCCACTCATTTTGTATAGATTGACTGTTAGAGGAGGGCAACACAAAAGACATTTCATTTCATGGTCTATTCCTTTAAGTACAGCGAGGGAAAGGAGATTTGACGCCCTGCCCCTACTGCTCTTCTGCCTGCCTGCTTTTGGCCGTGCAGTCTCTATGTGGGGCAGCATTGCGCATGTTTTTTTCATCAGTGGAGTGGATGAGTTCAGCTTTTGAGAGAAAAGCAGATGAGGCCAGCATGCGGGCCCCACACACACGAGTAGGGGGGATGGATGGAGTGTAGGTAGCTTGTTAGTCTCACTGAAGCTTTGGTTCGTGTGCTCAGTAACCGACCGCCATGGGAGACTTTTCTTTTGAGGCTATGGTCAAACCAACCCTAAGGAACGCATCCGAGATTTGTGTGGTCGAAGCTAACTAAATGCCAGAAAATATTGTAAATCATTGAATTGAGGTGGACCGGCATGCTCCATAGACCTATACATGCTGCAGGGGCTTATCTGAACCTATACTTTTGTGAGAAAGACTCAATGTTGGATGATCCGGAGTCAGGGCCTCTATTCATGCTTGGTATGGCCCACGCAGCCTATTTTCCACACGATTGTGCTACAGTTGACCAGAACTAAAAGGGAGATGGGAGCATTTTCATTCGATGAGGTCGTGCAAGCCAGAAATTTGTACACGCCCGGTTTCTAACTTTCATTGAGATCCACCTGCGAAAGGAAAGTTAGGTTTATGATGTTTTTGTAATTGTCTTGTATAGACGTATGGTATGGTGGGAGTTCTACTGCGGTCATATTTCTGAGCTGCAGAGGTTTGCAAGACGGGTGTTATCACAAACATGTAGCAGCTCCAGTGCTGAACGCAACTAGAGCGTGTTTTCTATTATACAGAGCAGGTTGGATCCACGGTGAATGACCAGATCTTTTTCCATGTAAACACCTATGGGCACAACAGAAGAAAGCGGCCAAAAAGCTTCGAGAAGCTATTCTATTGACCTTTCAGAGATAGATCTCAACTCAAGTTGGGCCCATGAGTTTCTTCAACGAGAAGAACAGCGGAGGAAGTACGATCCCCGTGGCCTCCTCCATCCCCAGTAGGGGGCATGGACTTCCAGACTCCTTGATACGGATGACACATTCCTCAATATATAGGTGCCACATGAATGGAGGACGCACGGAGGGATCTTTCTAATTTAGTATTTTAGTAGAAGATTCTAGTTCACAGCAAGATGCGGGCACTCCCGCCGGTCCCATAGCAAGAAGCGGTCAGGATGCAGAGACACAGAGTCAGGACCCCTATGCTGTACTTCCGCCCTAGTGAGAGACCACCACCTTTCCTTTACTATACTAAGGCATAGGGCCTTCTAATCGACCGGTGCGAGCACGCCGTAAGCGCTGTTGCACGAGTACACTAAGGAGAGATGAACTACGAGCAGAAAGAAGTAGTCAATCTGCTACTTAAAGATATTGCGTATAAATAAAGATTGATAGTCAGTCTCTTTCAAGGCCAAGAACTAAGGAAGAACGAGGATGAAGCAGGAAGGAGTAGGAGGAGTCGGACGGAATCGAATGATTACGAGATAGACAATGAGACAAAGCAAAGAGGGGAGAGCACTTAGACAATTCACTTTGAGTACAGGAAAGTCTGCTGGTAGGAATTCCTCAGGACGTATTACGGTTTTTCACCGGGGGGGTGGATCGAAGCGATTGCAGCGAAGAATTGATCTGAAACGAAGCACTTCGTCTATGGGCATTGTAGAAAGGATAGAATATGACCCTAATCGTTCTTCTTGGATCGCTCCAGTACGATGGATCAAGGGGGTGGAGCTAGGCTGCTGCCAGAGGAAATTGAACACGATTGAGGAGTTCGCTCCGCCGCGCAAGATCCTCGAACCTACCACGACCACCATCCGCGGCCTATTTTCGTTCTCTTTCCTGCCCGGGAAGGTGGATCAAAGAAAGGTAGCTTGCTTCTCTCCTGGACGGATGGCCGCTTATGTAGTGGTCGGCCTTCCTACCAGAAAGCCTCCTTCGTCTAAGAGCGCCTTTGCTAGTAAGGGCGCAGGAAGCAAAAAAACTTGCGCGAAGGACGTCTTCTTCTCTGCCTTCTCCTCTCCAAAGGCCAAGGGGGAGACTGCATCCCTTTCCTTCGCTAGCTCTTTTGGTTTCCCAAGGATAGCGGTAGCAGGGGCAAAGCCCTCTTTCTTCGCTCCGCGAATGAGAGAGAAAGTCAGAGGAAAAAGCACGTTCTCTCTTTGCGAGGTCCGAAAGTGGAGAACGCATAGCATTCTCTGGGCGCATAGGATCAAACGTAAAGCAGCGCTTTCTTGGCAGAGTTTTAGGCCGCCATTTTTTTTAGGGCTTGTTGGAGCTGCTGAGCATAACAAATCGAAGCCGAAGACGGATCAAGGTAGCTTGCCTGCCAAGCCGATAGGCAAAAGGGCGAAGGATGGAGCGTGCAAAGTCGATCGTGCACCTGTCGTGTGACCCGTTGGTCCTAAGCAATGTCTTGCGCGAAGCGACCCACCTAGAAGGAGCTCTCCTTTATGTTGGGGGGCACTAAAATGAAACTTCGATCGGATGCGGGTATCCAATCCCGCCGCTGAGATGTCCAGCGGATTCCTGGGCCTTGACGAAAGGCCGGCCACCTTTTTTTACTTACGTTAGGAGAGCAAAAGGCCCAGGGCATAGCAGGATGAACCAATGTGAATGAGTGTAAGCTTCGTTGCCCGAACACGATTGGTGCTGACCACACTAGGTGCTACCGCGGTAGCAAGAGAGGCCAGGCAGTGAGAATTGAGAGGTTGTCACTGAGCATTTCTAGTCACACGGGAAGAGAGGTCCAATGGCAAGGCAAGGCCATACGCCCGTTTGGCTCCTCGCGGAGTATAGCTCACATCCTATATATAATATCTGATCGGGGAACGGGGCAACGCCCATGAAGCTCCGGCGGAAAGGGAAGGCCTGCCAGGCCGTATGCCCATGGGTGCAGGATTCTTCGAAAAAGCGCGGGCTGACTCGGAGACCTGGGACCTTGGCTTAGCAACAAATAAAGGGAAGCTCGAAGAGCTTTCTCCGCCAGCAGCTTATGTAGTGATCGGCCAACTAAAGCTCGCTAAGCTTCGCTTCCCTTTCTCCTTCCCTTATGAAATAAAGTGGAAAGTCTTCACTTAGTAGTCGGTATTCTATAAGCGACTTGTCGAGTCTACGAAGCTTTGCTTCTTGTAGTCGGCCCGTAATGCCTCCCTTCATTTGTTTGCCTCCTTCCAGCTCAGAATGCCTAATGCCTATTATATAGTTCTAGAAGCTAACCGCCAGAAGCTCACCCTTCGGGTCTCGCTTCCTGCGCGGGAGGCCAAGCATTCCGCCAGACGTCCCGGCTTGGGAGCCCCATTCGCCTTTGGTACTTCAGTAGATCTGCTAAAAAAAAAAGCGCTACTTCAATGCAACCTTAACTACAACTACATTACGCAAGCTCCACCAATACCTATACCTACCCATCGAGTCAAAAACGTACCAGTGACGGTGACTTTCTAGGTTTATGGATTCAGTCAGCCAAACTCCTCAATCAATATCAACAAACAACATGTCGTGACCGGTGTAGCTAAGTTTCCAAAGGTGAACAGGGCCCTGCCCTTTATAGTCGTAAAAAGCTTCTCAGAAAAGTAAGGAAGGAGGCATTCAAAAGGCCGACCACTACATAAGCGGCCATCCGTCCAGGAGAGAAGCCAAGCCGTATAAAGGCGAAGGGATGAAAGCCAGACGAAGGCCTATGATAGAGTAAGAAAGAAAGTACGAAAATAAGTACGTTAAGGTTACGAAGTCACTTAGCCGTTAATTAAGTAGTAGTGAGGCGTCGGTGCGGAGTCACCGTCAGCTGTGGATATAGACTAGGCGCTATAAGGAACGGAGTCTTAAACTATGGACCGAGACTACACTAAGGAACAAGGAAGCTTGACTGAGCAAAGAATTCAAGGAACGAAGCTGTTTCTCTAATAGCCCCATTGAATCGGAGGGCGAAGGCATTTTGAAAAAGTTTTTTTTGTCTGCTTTTGAATTTATATTTAGAGAGAGGGGGCTTCAAGTTCTTAGGAAGAGCCGTACGAGGCAGCTCACGTACGGTTCGGGAGCCGAGCCCCAGCACAGGGGCTTAGGTCAACACTTATATAATTGCTAGTCATCAATTAGAAGCAGGCAAAATGGTGATGAATTGCGATTGGTCCAAACCTTCGACGGCCGAGGGAACATCTCGCATTCAGTATGTATTCGAAAGGACCAATTGAAGGCCCTTCTTTTCGAGGGCGGAAGGTAGGGTGTTCAAGCTCTCGGCAACCTAATCGGCCTTTTCACTTTTTTTAATGGACTGAAGGACTGGTTCTTCTCTTGTCGCTTCCCCGAGGTCGGCTCAAGTCAAGAGGCGCTGCCGCAGGCGCCAGAAAGAACCTGTGGAAGTTCCCCAGAGCCTTATAGAAGTAACGTAAGAGGATTCGATGTTGCAACATCGAATCGGGATCGGGAGTTTTTCGAGAAAAGGTCCCATCCTTCAATATCATGATTGGGTCGACCAGGCCAGATCATGAGTAAATAGAAAATCGAAAACGTACATAGCTGTTCCAGCTGAAATACTTGGAATCATTCTACCACTTCTACTAGGAGTAGCCTTTTTAGTGCTAGCTGAACGTAAAGTAATGGCTTTTGTGCAACGTCGAAAGGGTCCTGATGTAGTGGGATTGTTCGGATTGTTACAACCTCTAGCAGATGGTTCGAAATTGATTCTAAAAGAACCTATTTCACCAAGTAGTGCTAATTTCTTCCTTTTTAGAATGGCTCCTGTGGCTACATTTATGTTAAGTCTGGTCGCTCGGGCCGTTGTACCTTTTGATTATGGTATGGTATTGTCAGATCCGAACATAGGGCTACTTTATTTGTTTGCCATATCTTCGCTCGGTGTTTATGGAATTATTATAGCGGGTCGGTCTAGTAATTAGGGGGCGGCCGTTCGGTCGCCTATGAGACTAGGACCAATAGGTCAAAAATGGGTTTGTGCCGCAGGTGTTGAACGATCTACTCTACACAGGTGTGGGCTTACAGGGCTAGGGCTCATAAACCCTTTCTTTCATTCATCAATAGGGCCCTGGTCGGTCACTTTTCCGGGCCGGGATCGATAAGTAGAAGTCATAAAAAAGATATGTTTCTCTTCGCACCTCAGATCAAAGGGAAGGGTAGCTTGCCAAGCTGGCCTATATCTAAAAGAAATATATATATATAGATAAAAAAAAAAGGATTCGCTGTCTTTTAACCGGCTGTTCTTCTTTGTCAACGCTACTAAGGACCTAACTTATGAAAGATAATGAAAATATGGGTTATTCCAAAAGGAAAAGGCGCTACTATACAATACATTAGTATAAGTAAGCGGCTGAGTTAGCCTAGCCTGCCCTACTAATGTATTGTATAGTTATAGTCTAGTAGGCGAGCGAATTAGCGAAGACGCTTAGGCTAATAGATAAGAGAGCGTCGATGCGTAGCCTTCATTCTACTACGCTACGCAAAGGTTACGAAGTCACCTAGCTCGACGTTAGGAGAGTCAAGGGGGAACGCCATACCAACATAGAAGAACCGCTGTTCACTGACTTTCTAAGGTCTAATCTTTCGCTCCCCCACTGAAAAGGGGCAAAGCCGCTTCGCACCACTGATAGACTACTTAAGATTCAATTCAAAAGGCCCTACTTGGTTGACTGACAATGACAAAGGCTTGCGAAACTAAGGAGGGCCTGAGCCCCCCTGCGAATCCGTAAATCTGAGGAGCATGCCGCAACAAAAGGATGGTCCCCTATGCATTTCATTCTTTCCGGAAAGGAAAAAAAGAAGTACCCCCCATCATGGTGAACCTCTCCTTGTGATCGGGATGAGGTAAATGCCTCCCAGCCGGGGGGCGGATCGAATCGGAGTTTCCTTAGGTAGCCACCGACCTACAGTTATCCTTAAACTTCCGTGCTTGGTGGAGAAGAAGCGAACAAAGGTACGCTCGCTTGCTGTCTTGTTCTCTGCCGCGAACTGGGATCGCTCGCCAGCTAGGTCAGATTGGAGCAACATTTTTGGAGAACATATTACCCATCTTCGGGGACAAGGGGCGGAACGACCTCTCGATCTACTTACTGCAGCCCAGGAATCAAAACGTCGTCTAGGCGTTCCCTGTTGCTCCGATCTACCCTACGCCTAGGACGTTGTCTGGGCCAAGAGCCATAGTTAGTTGCTGTTTCCATTTGGTTGTTTTTTTTTCTCGTTGTTGATACCGGCAAGACCCAGCCAGATGATGTCTGCTGGTTGGTAGTGAGAGGACTCTTAGTATCTGCATACCCGGCGCTGATTAAAAAACAATCATTTTCTTTTCTTTCTTGCTCTCCCTTAGCAGCGGGAAAGGAGTCTATCTATCTTCCTAGCTTTGGTAGATTTCCCCCAACGCAATCCACAGAAATTCCACGAATCCCTTGGTGGATAAGTCCGACGACTCAGCAGCAGTGCGGAATTGAGTTTCTCGTCTGGTGGATCTGATCTATAGTTAGGGGGCAATACATACCAAAAGGTTCGAAGAAGGAACGCGCATAAGAGTATATAACCAACCCCCCCTTCTGTATAACCTATTCACATAGCGTTCCCGGACACATCTTTTTCCTCGGGGCGGGAAGATTTTCCTATTCCAAAATAGGGGACCGGGCCCCTTTTGGGGGATAAAGTGCATAACATCGGGTCATCCTTTTTCGTCGAATGTCCCGGGCCGATTTAAAGAAAGAACTTTTCCTTTGCTGCGGGGCGGGGGAAACCCATTCAAGCGCAGAGATATAGATGGCTCTGCTGCGATAGAGGATGAAGAAGAATCCGTAGGCAACTGGTCGTTACTAGAAGATGATAAAGACCGTGATGGAAAAGGCCCCCAACTAACATAGGGCCACTTATCTTACTAGATAGGGGGGACACGGCTGTCAAACATCAGAGCAAGAGCCCTATCTCTGATATGTGTCTATGCTTCCTTTCTGCGACTCCATTTTCATGCGGGGTTTAAGGGAAGTCTAACTTCTGATAAATTCCATGAGTGGCTGTAAACTGAGAGAAAGCAGATGAGACATATTCCCCACCTGAATCTTAGTGCAAAACTGGAATCCGATGACAAAAGAAGAAATTAGAAACCTTAGCTTTAAAAAGCTGAAAGCACTAAACTTGTGCTTAATGAATTCTTTTTTGATAACGAAATACATCATCCATAAACTTAAACTAACCCCCTAAAAATTTGTTCTAAGAAAGGAATACGATAACCAGAGAGAGAAGGCACAGGCGAAGGGCCCCAGACATCAGAATGCAAAAGGGCTAAAGCAGCATATATGGGTTGGCTACAGGCGGCACCCTATAGCTATGACATTATGGGTGTGTAGATCCTTGACAAGATAGAGGAAGTCGGAGTCAAGATGCCATAGCTTTGGCGATCATCACAAAGTTGTCCAACCGAAAGCAAATTTTTTTTGAGAGACTTACTTTAACTTTTTGAACCAAGATAGCATCATTGAGATGAAGAACATTGCCAGAACGAGATGATAAAGAGATCGTACCAATGTCTGAAATAGAGAGTGGGGTGTGGTCACCGGTGAAGACTACACTTTTGTCTTGGTACGGCGAGGATGAGACAAATGCAGCCGGATTTCTCGTCATATAATAGTTTGGGTAGCCCCAGTGTAAATGTAAAAAAGCCATTGAGAATGACGCTTGGAAGATGAATGCATAATACCCACGTGATGAGTTGTTTGATGCGGAGCAAAACTCGAGTTGTAACTCTGTGGACATACGATAGCCATGTCTCCAGATAAAAAAAAGTATACATACCCAAGGAAATCATAGAGGAGAACCCAAACTCCCATAGGATTGCTT